AAGAACAAAAGGCCTTGGACACGTAATGGATCTTGAAGTACGATTTCAGCATCCCCCTGACCAAATCCACCCACATTAGGATTACTCGTTAATGGTTGATCAAGTTTGATAGATTCGCCCTCTGAAACAAGAAGTTCCGGTCCCGGGGGGATAATATCAACCACTTGACGTCCATCCGATGCATCCACTATGGTTATTTCGTATCCTCCTTTTTCTTTGCGTATTATTTTGCTTACTATACCCGCTGTTGTAGCATTATAAACATTATTGTTACTCTTGCTACCGTCGGGATAAATCTGACCCCTTCCCCTGTTCCCGCCTACATATATGGGATATTTTAAGAAGTGAACATCTTTCTTAGTAGCGGGGTCTGGAGAAAGAATAGGAAAGGTTACTTCGCTATATTTCTGACCAGGAACAGGACCTATCACAAGAATATTTTTTTTAGTAGGGCGATAGTTCTGAAAAGACAGATTGCCTATCTTTTCTTTAATCTCGGGCGAAATACGATCGGGAGGGGCTAATTCAAACCCCTCAGGTAAAATAAGAACAGCCCCTACATTCAAAGCTCCCTTTTTACCATTAGCAAGAACTTGTTTCAGTTGAATATCATAAGGAATTCGAACAACTGCTTCAAATACAGTATCAGGAAGTACCGCTTGTGGAACCTCGATATCTACGGGTTTATTAGCTAAATGGCAATTGGCACATACAATACGGCCAGTCGCTTCTCGTGGATTTTCATAACCCTGCTGTGCAAAAATGGGATATGCGTTTGAACTGGGTGTCCTAGTGATTATATATATCATGAGCGATATGGAAATGGATCGAGTAATCTCTTCCTTTATCCAAGAAAAAAGAGTATTTATAGTTTGCATGGTCCAATCATTGGTATCGAAAATTTATACAATAAAATTAGGTAGGTCCCTAGTCTAGTATAGTTCCCTATCTATGATTCTGCTATTTACTAAAAAAATATTAATGGAATATAGGAAGAATTCCTTGTAGGAGTAGAAAGAATAAGTACAATTTTGAATGTTTTGCTTATGTACAAAGTAACAACCATTATAATTTGATCAGTGAATCATTTTTCAGTCATTCATTGAATGATAAATCACTACAAGTGAGGGAGATACACGATTTAAATAACGGAAGATCAAATATTTAAAAATTGTATCTAGAATGACCGGAAAAGTGGAAACAAGACCGGATATAATTTGATCGTTATGAGCAAATCCAAAATCTTTGTATAAAGAGCCAATCATTAGTTCCCAACCGTGGGGCGAATGGAATCCTATACATAAATCAGTTAATAAAAGAATTGAAAAAGCTTTTATTGTGTCGCTTAAGTTATATAGGAATTCTTGAACCCAAGAGTTAAGAATAACAAGTTTTTCATTACCTAAAATAGAATAACCACTTAGAATAACGAAACAGATTATATTTGTCGAGAAATTCAAAATCGTATGGATACAATCCCCATTGTGTATCTTGATCAATTGGATCGTTTCTTTGTCGATTCCGATACGAAGCTTTTCTAGATGTGTTTCCGGGTATTCCTTTATCATTTCGTCCAAGAGGAAGAGTTCCTTTAATTCTATGAATTTTTTTAGAATACTCTTTTCTTGAATGATATTCAAGAAAATTTCGGATTCCATAGTATCCCACCAATTAGTAACCCAAGATTCCAGACTTTTAGTAAATGAGAGAGAGATCCACCAGGGCAAAAATACTATAGATGCAAGATATAGAAGGGGAATGAATGCTTTCTTTTTTGCCATTTTTTCGTCTTTGAATTTTTAATGAACTCACCTCATTCGTCGACTCCATACGATACTAACTAATATTCATATCAAGGATAAGTTCTATTACAAGTCATCGAGCCCATGAATCTATTCCCTGTTTTTTTCTGTATGATTCAGTGGTTATTACTTGAATTTAGAAATAATACAGAAATGGAATAAGAAAGAGTCCACTCCAAATTCGCACTTCAAATGCGAATAAAGATATTGTTTCCAAATATATCATTTGCTCAAATTCGAAAAAAGTGTCTCCTTTCGATAAATAAATGCACAAAGGCGCCCATGAATATTATTCGGATTTTGAAAGAAAAGAATTCTCTTTCTATCAGAATATCAAATTTTTTGAAAAAAAAAAAAGCATTCACTCTTTTCAGTTCATTTTTCAAAATACTTCAATTGGTACACGCAAGAAATAAGCCAATTCAGCAGCTTTTTGCTCAATTTCTCGTGGAGTCAAATTCTCATCAGTACGAGTCAGGGGAATAGCCCCATGGCCTCTGATTTCCATATAAAGGACACGACGAGCATAAATACCCTCTTTAACTTCTATTCTGATGGACTGGATGTCTTTCATAAGGAATTGGAGTAAGATGCGACGATTTTTTCCAGGAAATCCCCAACGAAAAATACACACTATTCCTTCTTTTCTATCGAATCGATCATAACCACTACCTACATTCCATGAGATTGTGCACCACAAATAGGAGCTAATAAAGAGACCCGCAATCCCGTAGAAAGACATCACGATCCCCTGTGGAAAAAAAATGATTTGTGGAGACGGAAATAAAGATATAAAATTCCTACCAAGATAACTGGAAATTCCAACGAATAAAAACCCTAATGAACCTAAAAAAAGGATAAAGGCCCAGCAGAAATTACTTGTTTTTCGAGACCCCGCTATAAGTTCTATCCATATATGTTCTGATCGCCAATTCATACTAGATCTAGTTGCATTTTATTGAAATTGAGAGAATAACCCAAATGAATTTTACTTTTTTTGTGTGTTTCCGAAGTAACTCTCATCAACTAGCACTATTCCGATGTGAACTTTTAGGAGTAATTCATCGAATTGCTTAGATCTAAAATAATAAGATCCACTTCGTATGATTCCCTATAGATATCTACATATGGATACATTTACTTTACATTTCAGACATTCGCCCCAATCCCGATTTTTTTTCAAATAGCTATAATTCATTTATGTATATATCATGTTTACGCATGCATAATAGCTTATGTTCAGGGGAAACTGCATCACATATTTTATTCTAAGAAATCAATATCTGTATTATGGTCTAAGTCTTGAAAAAAAAAAAAAAATAGATAAGATTTGGCCCTATCATATCTATATCTAAAAAATCTTGTTTTTTTGAACATGAAGAAATAAAGAAGCCATCGCAATTGCCGGAAATACTAGGCCCACTAAAGGCACCAAAATAGAGGGTAAGTTATTGAAAGTTGTCATAAAATAGATACCTGGATTTAATATTTGTACCTGTTATTGTTATATTGTTATTTATATTGTTATAAAGGTATCGTATAATCATTATAATTCATATATAATTATACTAAGTATAGCTAAGTGAGTACATAATTGAGTATATGTAAGTACATAATATTAATATATAAATAAAATATATAAATAAAATAATAAATATAACAATTTCTAAAATTTATAAATAGAATAAGATAAGAAAAGAAGTGCAAGGAATGTAGAACTAACGAAATAGAATATTTCATCTTTCTACATGAAATATATAGATATGTATGTGTATGATAATCTCCTTTTTTTTATTATTTTTTATTATCTTGTTTTTGTCTAATAATTTGAATTTAATAAACGTGAATAAAATAAAGAAAGAGTTTCTTACAAATTCCCGAAAAATTTGTTAGAATCCGATCCGGGACTAGGGATTCTTAGTAAAACTGAACATTCTCAAAAAATATAGAATCTTGCATCTTTCTATACTTTTATATTTTCTATATGTGAATTATATACACATAAGAAGGGAACGTGAAATTCTCGTTTTATTCCCCTTGCCTAATTTGAATTTCGCGGAAGAAAGAATTCACTCTTTTTTTTTTTTACAATTAAATCTTATGTTACCAAATGTTATCAAAGTAAAAATCAAATCCGAAGAATGGATTTTTACTTTGATTTCTATAAACTAAATAACTACTTGTTCTACACACAAAAAAAAAAGAGAAATGATTTTTTTTTTATTATATATATATATTTTATATATTTTTAATTTTTATTAAGGCTCTACTTGATTGAATTTTGATTCAGAGGAAAGAATGCATGAAGCTGAAATAACTCACTCAGAACGCCTTTTAAAAGATTACGCGGTACGATTGGATCGAATAGGCCCTTATGGAATAAATATTCAGCCGCTTGGGAGCCCTCAGGTACTGTTTTATTCAATGTTTGTTCAATTACTCTTTTACCCGCAAAGGCAATGTAGGCATTGGGTTCAGCAATAATGATATCCCCCAACATACCAAAACTAGCTGTCACCCCACCAGTAGTAGGAGATGTAAGGATTGATACATAGAATAACTTTTTATTTGATTGATAATCATATAAAGCGGAAGATATTTTAGCCATTTGCATCAAGCTCAAACTTCCTTCTTGCATGCGTGCTCCTCCAGAAGCACATACTAAAATAAGAGGTAAAAATTGATTGGTAGCATATTCGATCAAACGGGTGATTTTCTCGCCAACTACCGAGCCCATACTACCACCCATAAACTGAAAATCCATAATCCCAATTGCTACGGGAATACCGTTTAGTTGACCTGTGCCCGTTTGAACAGCCTCAGTTAATCCTGTCTTTCTTTGATAAGAATCAATACGATCTTTGTAGGGTTCCTCTTCTAAATTAAATTCAATGGGATCCAGAGAGACCATGTCTTCATCCATCGGAGCCCAAGTACCTGGATCAATCGAAAGTTCGATTCTATCTGAACTATTCATTTTCAAATGATGTCCACAGTGTTCGCAAATATTCATTTTTGATTTAAAAAATTTCTTATAATTTAATCCATAACAATTTTCGCATTGAACCCACAAATGCTTGTATTTTGGAGTCACATCTAGATCATTAGAACTTTCTGTTTCTGTTATAGTTAAATCACTATCATCCAGGCTCGGTTTTATACTTGAACTCTGGTTTTCACTACTAGTTATGCTTTCAT